AACAATTTATTTTGATTGAACTGCTTAGTTTTGTTTGCTTTGGTACATGTCTCATTTCAAGATTTATCGACTCGAATTGTTCCATTTACTTCAATTTTATTTCGATATCAATTATAAATATATATTGCTATTTCTCTTATACCTTATACAAATAAGTACAAATAAGACTTTTTTCTCTATTTTTCATCTCACTTCGGATTCTCTATAAAAATAAAAATAAAAAAAAGAATTTAAAATAGAATTATAGAATTTTTAATATTTAATAAAATACTAATCTATATAAAAATAGAAAATACTATACCTATATTCTATATGTAATAGAGTACCTCTACCTATTCTACCTATATAATATGGAATATATATATTATTCTAAATTTAATAATAAATATAATATAATAAATAATATTTAAATAATATTAAACATTAATAGAATAGGATCTTATATTAACTATTAACTAAATTATAGTTCTATTCTATTATACTTCTATTCTATAGAATTCTATTCTATATTAATTTCGAATTATACTTCTATATTCATTTAGAAATGAATATAAATATATTAATTAAATTAATTTAATTTAGTAATTGAATAAATTAATTTAATTTAGTAATTGAATGTTAGGGCAAGAAAAGACTCCTTTATTTTTTTCTTTTATTGCTATACCAGGTAAGGTATAGCAATAAAAGAAAAAAGAAGAGCCCGTTTTACAATGTTAATAATGAAAGTTAATAAAGATCCTCATTTTTCAAACTCCAGCTTGTCCATAAATAGAGTAAGTCATTTTTAAATCCGTGTAACTTACTAGTAGATTTGATTTTTGTTGAGTTAGGTTGGAATTTGTTTTTAAATGAGTTCGTGTCATGATTTTGACTCCAAAAATTCATTAGGCTTCGGCAGGTATCCCAAAGACAAAGAAAAGAAGTATCACTAACTCTTTTTGATTGCGGATAGGAAAGGGGAAAAATTCATATGTAATTGACTTAGGAAGAGTAATGAATAAAATTGGGTTTGTTTAGCCAAGACAAGATAAAAAAAAATAAAAATAGCGATTGGGTCTATTGAAGTGCACTTTTTTTTTTCGTTTTTCGATAAACCAAGCAATTGCAAGCGGCTAGTTACAAACAACAAACAATACAATAATGAAGAAATAAAAACTATACAATTTTTGTTTTTGTATTTGAATTTTATTTCATTTTTTTTTTAGGGCTATACGGACTCGAACCGTAGACCTTCTCGGTAAAACAGATCAAACTGATTATTCTCAAAATGATTCGAACTGTTTCAAAGACCCAACATGCATTTTTTTGCATTGGGCTCTTCCATTAACTGATATAAATAATCAGTTAGTCTACCATAATTCTCTTGACAAGAAGATAAGAAGATGGCTCCATGTGCTCTGATTTCTTATTTGGATTCCGATCTGAGAGCACTACCGAAGTGTTTCAAAGAAGGTTATCCTGACGTAGGTTTGCTTTTGGCTTAAATCAACCTAAGTTAAATGAAGTCTCCATCGCCCCCTTCTTACTTAAATAATCCAATATGAAACTTCATACACCTTAAAGTTCATAAGATAGGACGAAAAAAGAATTTTTTGAGGTCTTGATACTCATTATGCCTAGCATTGAATAGAGTGAGTATTCCCCTTATCAATATCTTAAATCAATAATGGGTTCTATTGGTTGCCTAAAATCTAAAAATAGAAAAGGGGCACCTAAATTGGACCGAATCTTTTGTCAGGCTATTGTTCTCTTGTTCCCTAAAAGTCATGGAGTAAGACATCAACTTCTCAATAAGTTTTTTGATTCCATAATGTACTCCTCTGAAAAAACATCGGCGCGCGTGTAAACGAGGTGCTCTACCTAACTGAGCTATAGCCCTTTTGCTTGTGATATATATTTTATCATGTCAATAATTTCTTGTCAAGATGAATATTACATGATCCAACTTTTATCTCTTTGATCGGTATTGCTTATAAATAATATTACATTTATAATCCATCGATGTGACGGGTTCCATTTCTTTTTCTTTTTGATTCGAAATTACCTACTTAACTCAGTGGTTAGAGTATTGCTTTCATACGGCGGGAGTCATTGGTTCAAATCCAATAGTAGGTATAACTTATTAGATATCCGAATCCATGGTATCTAATAAGTTTTTCTATCCGCCTTAATTTTATTGATTTTTGATCTTTTCCATTCCATTCTATTTCTCTTTCTCTATTTCATTTTTGAATTTGAAAATTTTTCGTTGTAGTTGTATTAGATAGAATCCGATTCCATTTATGATTCTATTCAATTTGCAGAATAAAAAAATAAGATGTATAAGCAGAACTTATGTTTATACAGAAGTTTTTCTTTTGATTATTCGGGCGCACCGCCAACTGGTTATAGTTACGAAATCATATTGATAGCCTCTACTCGTGCTCTAGCTCGTCTGAGAGCTAGATTTGCCTCGATTATTTGTCTCTTGCCTTCCGCTTTCCTCAAGTTAGCTTCTGCT